TGAATCTTACTATGAACCAGTAACTATAGAAAGTCATAACTATAGAAACTACTAACCAACTTATGGCTTCGTATTGTCGAAATCCCCCAAACAGTCACTATATGAGGTATTCATCATATAGTTGTAGCAACTGAAAAATGAATTTGACATAAAAAACCAGGTTTTGAATAAAATAAAAAAGAAGGGGATGTGTAGATAAACAGAAGGATGATAGATAGAAAGAAAACAAAATATCAATGATATATTATTCCAACATATGTATGGTTTATGAAAAAATTTATATAATAAAAGACAGTGTGATAAAGCATCAATACTAAAAAAGTAAAGTAAAGAGCCCTGAGTTAATAAAAACTGAGGAGATTGACTCTGAAACAAATTTTGGTGGGAGCTCCATTGTCCAGTTCAAGCCTAATCATTAACAGAGAAGCTATAGGAACGACGGAACCCGTGACCACATAGGATTCTATTAAAAATAAATCCTTATGACTCATTGGGTGGGATGGCGGAACAGACCAGGAACCTATTTTATTTTAGTGACGTGAATAAAGCAGAAAAGAGTCAATATTCGCCCGCGAAACATTCATTTAATTGAAAATAGATTCGACATTTTTTTTCCATTAGTACATTACGCATTATACATTATAAATAATATTATTTATTTTATTGAAATTATTTATTTTATTGAAATAATATTATTTTATTTGATAATTATTTGTTAATTTATCATTTTATTTTAGAGTTATTTTATAAAAATTTCATATAATAGGAAATTATATAGAATTTGACATTAAAATTTAATAAATTGAATAATATTTCATTTTATATTTTATTAATAATATAATTCATTCTAATATAATTATTTAATTATATTGAATGAAAATGTGGTGTTAAATTAAAATTAACAAATTAGCATAAATGCATTCTAAATAATTTAACTATAAAATTCTAAAGTAATAATAAAAATTATATTATATATTGCAATCAATAAAAATAAAAGTGAAATTTGTAATAAATAGAATGTCATATAAAATATATCTTATAGTTTTATAGCTTTATTTACTATGTAATATTAATAAATCCCATTATTTCGTGTATTATTCAGAAAATATATGTGTATCCATAATGTATATAATATTATGGAATCCTTTATATTGAATTGTTTCTTCTTTCGTTTCGCGAGGAGCCGGATGAGAAGAAACTCTCATGTCCGGTTCTGAAGTAGAGATGGAATAGAAAAATAACCATCAACTATAACCCCAAAAGAACCAGATTCCGTAAACAACATAGAGGAAGAATGAAAGGAACATCTTATAGAGGCAATCATATTAGTTTTGGAAGATACGCTCTTCAAGCACTTGAACCCTCTTGGATCACAGCTAGACAAATAGAAGCCGGGCGAAGAGCAATTAGCCGATATGCGCGTCGTGGTGGAAAAATATGGGTACGTTTATTTCCCGATAAACCCGTTACACTAAGACCTGCAGAGACACGTATGGGTTCGGGAAAGGGATCTCCCGAATATTGGGTATCTGTTGTTAAACCAGGTCGAATACTTTATGAAATAGGGGGAGTATCCGAAAATGTCGCCAGAACAGCTATGTTACTAGCTGCGTCCAAAATGCCTATACGAACTCAATTTATTATTGAGGGATAGAAATGTAGAACCAAAGAAAGGGGTATTAGAAATGCAAAAAATATAATTATGGGTTTATTTCTGGACAGATAATATTTCTTTTCTTCATCCTTTGCATTGAAAGAGTAGATAAAAAATGATATGATTCAACCTCAGACCCTTTTGAATGTAGCGGATAATAGCGGAGCTCGAGAATTGATGTGTATTCGAATCTTAGGAGCTAGTAATCGCCGATATGCTAATATTGGTGACGTTATTGTTGCTGTAATCAAAGAAGCAGTGCCAAATATGCCACTTGAAAGATCAGAAGTTATTAGAGCTGTAATTGTACGTACGCGTAAAGAACTCAAGCGTGAAAACGGTATGAGAATAAGATATGATGACAATGCAGCAGTTGTCATTGATCAAGAAGGAAATCCAAAAGGGACTCGAGTTTTTGGTGCAATCGCGAGGGAATTGAGAGAGTTGAATTTCACAAAAATCGTCTCATTAGCTCCAGAAGTATTATAGTACTAGATGAAATTATGATAGAGTAAGTCAAATTTCTGAAATAGAGAAAAAAAATAGTAAATTGTGTCTGAAGCATATACTTTTTCTTATTAATTCCAAAATAAACACGTTGATTATATCAAAATGAGGAGGCAACTATAATTTATAGTTCATCATGGGTAGGGACACTATTGCTGAAGTACTAACTTCTATCAGAAATGCTGAGATGAATAAAAAAGGAACGGTTCGAATAGCATCCACTAATATCACCGAAAACATTGTTAAAATACTTCTCCAAGAAGGTTTTATTGAAAACGTTAGAAAACATCGAGAAAATAATAAAAATTTCTTGGTTTCAACCCTGCGACATAAAAGAAC